ATGTGCATTATTTTAATAATGTAAATAGATACGCTTTGGACTTCAAAATATGCTACTAGAGGTTATCCTGTTTCCGGGGGTTTTCAGGAATGTTAGTGATCTCAGGAGTATTGGGGGGTAGGGGGGTTTTACGCGCAAAAACCCCGGGGCATCTTAGAAAATCTAGGGGAAATACTTATACTTTATGTCCTTGATATCAGTTATGTATGTTCCATTAAATGTCTTACACCACATCAAGTTGTTTTCTATAACAAGGAAATGTTCAACCCTAATGCTATATTTCTATTTGCACTGTGAAATGCAAAATGAAAGGAAAATTAAAAAAGAAAACCAGCTACCCTTTAGAGAGAACGCCCGGCATGTGGGGTAAAGAAGTGTTATGCACTTCACCATTAACTTATGCAAGTCAATTATAAGTTTGGGGATTATCTTACTTATGGCCCTGAAATAGGAACCAAATGCCAGGAATAATTCACTAAGTACTACCCCCACAATTATTGTCCCTCATCTTCAATAAGAGTATGCATTAAGAAATCACTTTTGGTCGGTTCTTACTACATTGTGATGCTACGTAATTAATGTAATGGTGAGTACTTGGAATATATTAGTAATATAAAACAGTATATATGTCTTGCTTAAACATAATAGTTTGCATGTAACTTACATGTTTGTGGATGTTCAGTTATTGCTTTATGTGAAGTTTATTGATTACGTGTTAAAGTATAAATGTGTCATTTATTGAATATGGTTATTAAACATAGATGTCAGTATGTTATGTAATTATATAAGGGTATGGTAATGTTACATATATGTAATTTGTCGTAAGTGCAAAGAATAGTTTAGTTTAGAATCCTAGCTTTGGGAGTTAGGGGTAGGAGTTAAAATCTCCTTTCTTTGAGCAGTAGGAGGGATTTTAACCCTCGACGTCCGGTTTACAAGACCGGCGCTCTGAAGCTGAGCTACTAGTGCATGTTCATCCAAGGGCTTTATTTTCTAACCAGCCTGCCATGGGGAAAAGGACTAGGAAGAGGAGGAAGTAGGATAGGGAAGCGACTTGTCCAATAATAATGTAAGGGTCTTCAACAGGCATGCCTCCAATTCAAGTAAGAATGGCAACGTTTGCGATAAGGGTTCAAAATAGGAACTGGGTGACGGGCCGGAATGTTAGGCTTCGTTGTTTTGATGTGTGAAGAATGGGGACTAGTATGAGTACAAGAATGGAGAATAGTAGGGCTAGGACGCCTCCTAATTTATTGGGGATAGATCGGAGGATAGCGTATGCAAATAGGAAATATCATTCGGGCTTAATATGGGGAGGTGTTACTAAGGGGTTGGCGGGGGTGAAGTTGTCTGGGTCCCCCAGGAGGTTGGGAGAGAATAGTGCTAATGCAGCGAGTGCGACAAGAAGAGCTGCGAAGCCCAGGAGGTCTTTGTATGAGAAGTAAGGGTGGAAGGAAATTTTGTCTGCGTCTGAGTTTAGGCCGAGGGGATTATTTGATCCTGTTTCATGTAGGAAGAGCAGATGGATGATGGCTGCAGCTGCAATAATAAAAGGGAATAGGAAGTGGAAGGCAAAGAATCGTGTGAGAGTGGCATTATCTACTGAGAAGCCTCCTCAAATTCATTGAACGAGGGTATTGCCAACGTAGGGGACGGCAGATAGGAGGTTGGTGATGACGGTAGCACCTCAGAAAGATATTTGGCCTCAGGGTAGGACGTAACCTACGAAGGCGGTTATTATTACTAGGAGGAGTAGTACGACTCCGATGTTTCATGTCTCTTTGTAGAGGTAGGAGCCGTAGTAAAGTCCTCGGCCGATGTGGAGATAGATGCAGATGAAGAAGAATGAGGCTCCGTTGGCATGGAGGTTTCGGATGAGTCATCCGTAGTTTACGTCTCGGCAGATGTGTGCGACGGATGAGAATGCTGTGGCGATGTTGGAGGTGTAGTGTATAGCCAAGAAGAGTCCTGGGAGGATTTGGGTAATTAAGCAGAGGCCGAGGAGGGAACCAAAATTTCATCAAACTGAGATGTTAGAAGGGGTGGGGAGATCTACTAGTGCATCATTTGCAATTTTTAGGAGTGGGTGGGTTTTTCGGAGACTTGCCATTAAGGTTCTTGTAGTTGAATAACAACGGTGGTTTTTCAAGCCATTAGTCCTGGTTAGAGTCCTGGCAGGAATTATGACTTATATTATGTCTTTGTTTTTATTTGGTTTGGTGTTGGGCTTAGTTGCGGTTGCTTCTAACCCTTCCCCTTATTTTGCTGCTTTAGGGTTGGTAGTAGTAGCAGGCATGGGGTGTGGTGTATTAGTAGGCCATGGGGGCCCCTTTTTATCTTTAGTTTTATTTTTAATTTATTTGGGTGGGATATTAGTTGTGTTTGCGTATTCGGCAGCACTTGCTGCTGAGCCTTATCCTGAAAGTTGAGGGAGTTGGTCTGTTGCGGCGTACATGGTAATGTATGCAGTGGGGGTGTTTTTGGTTTCTGGGTTGTTTTGAGGAGGCTGATATGAGTCTTCTTGAGTGCCTGTGGATGAGCTTGGTGAATTTTCTGTATTTCGGGGAGATACGGGAGGGGTTGCATTGATATATTCATTGGGAGGGGGTATATTAGTTATTAGTGCATGGGTACTTCTGCTTACTTTATTTGTAGTGTTAGAATTAACACGGGGGCTGAGTCGAGGTGCACTTCGGGCAGTTTAGTAGGTAAAAATAAGTGTTGTAAGGACAAGGGTGAGAAGGAATAGGGTGAGGTAGGTTTTGATTATTCCTTGCTGAGTGTTGCTTGTGGTTGTGATAAGGGGGATATTGGAGGAGGCTACGGCTTTGGGGCCTGTTTTTTCTAGTCAGGTTTGGTCGACTATTTGGCTGGCAATTGTTTGACCTAGGGTCAGGTTTAGTTTAGGGGTGAGGCGGTGGATAATTGCTGGGAAGAAGCCTAGCATATTGGAGAAGTGGTGGGCGGCTAGTTGGGGGGTAGGTTTATATTGCTTACTTGTTAATGAGGCGAGCTCAAGGGCGGTGAGTAGGCCTAGGATAGTGACGATTAGGGCAGCTAGTTTGAGTAAGGGGGGCATGGATATAACAGGCGTTTTTAAGGGGAGAATGCTTGAGGTAATTAGGAGGCCGGCAATAATACTTCCTCAGGCTAGCCGTTTGATAGGGTTAATTACTGCTGGGTTGTTCTCGTTAATAGGGGAAAGTGAGTTGAACCGGGGGTGTCCTATGGATACAAAAAATACAACTCGGAGGCTGTAGATGGCTGTGAATGAGGTGGCTAGGAGGGTTAAGGTTAGGGCTCAGGCGTTAAGGTGGGATGTGTTGAGTGCTTCAATGATGGCGTCTTTAGAAAAGAAGCCTGCTAGGAAGGGGGTGCCGGTGAGGGCTAGGCTACCAATTGTGAGGCAGGAGGATGTGAATGGAGTGAGGTGATGCATACCCCCTATTTTTCGGATATCTTGTTCGTCATTTAGGCTGTGAATAATTGAGCCGGAGCAGAGGAATAGTATTGCTTTGAAAAAAGCGTGGGTGCAGATATGGAGGAAGGCAAGTTGAGGCTGGTTGAGGCCGATGGTTACTATTATTAAACCGAGCTGGCTGGATGTAGAGAATGCAACGATTTTTTTGATGTCGTTTTGAGTGAGGGCGCAAGTAGCGGTAAATAAAGTAGTGAGGGCGCCTAGACATAGACAGGTGGTGAGGGCGGTTTGATTGTTTTCTATTAGGGGGCTTATTCGGACTAGGAGGAAAATTCCTGCAACGACCATAGTGCTTGAATGTAGTAGGGCAGAGACCGGTGTAGGACCCTCTATGGCAGAGGGGAGTCAGGGGTGTAGTCCGAATTGGGCTGATTTGCCAGTGGCGGCAATAATAAGTCCTAGGAGAGGGAAGGTAAGATCGAAGTTTTTGGCAGTTGTAAATATTTGTTGTATTTCCCATGAGTTGAGGTTTATTGCTATTCATGCTATGGCAAAAATTAGTCCAATGTCCCCCACTCGGTTGTAAAGGACTGCTTGTAGGGCAGCGGTATTTGCGTCTGCTCGTCCATACCATCAACCGATGAGGAGGAATGATATAATGCCTACTCCTTCTCAGCCAATAAAGATTTGAAATATGTTGTTGGCTGTTACTAGGATAATTATGGCAATAAGAAAGACAAGGAGGTACTTAAAGAATCGATTTATATAAGGGTCGGCGTGTATATATCAAGATGCGAATTCGAGGATTGATCAGGTTACATAGAGGGCAATAGGAGTGAAGATAATTGAGTAGTGGTCAAATTTAAAGCTAATGTTTACGTCAAAAGTTGTGGTGTTTATTCAGTTTCAGTTGGTGATAATTATTTCTGCCCCTTCGTTGAGAAACATAAATAGGGGAAGCAGGCTAACGAAGAAGGCCAGTTTTACTGCTGTTTTAACTTGAACAAGGGCTCAGTTAGCGTCTTGGGGTTTGGGGGTGAGGGTTGTGAGCACGGGATAGGCTAAGAGTGTAAAAATAATGATTAAGCTCGACGTTATTATAAGTGAAGTAGGATGCATAGCTGCTACTTGGATTTGCACCAAGAGTTTTTGGTTCCTAAGACCAACGGATGAGCTGTTATCCTTTAGGAGCGGCATTCGAGTGAGCCTTGGGGTTCAACCAAGGTGGCGAAGATTAGCAGCCTTCGGTGCTAGCGAGCCTCTCTCGGTGGATAAGGGGGTTTTAACCTCTGTTTTTAGAATCACAATCTAATGTTTTTGTTAAACTATATCTACAAGCGGCCCAACCTCAGATTAGTTCGGGCTTAAGGGTAATCAGTAGTAGGGGGAGAAGGTGAAGGGCTATGAAGAGATGTTCTCGAGAGTGGGAGGGGTCCAGGGCGATAATATGTGCTGGAAGGGGGCCTCGTTGGGTCATTAGAAACATGTAAAGAGAATAACCTGCGGTAATTAGAGTTCCGCCTCCTGTTAGTGCCAGGGTTCATCAGGATCAGTTGAATAGGGAGGTAATAATTATTAACTCACCTATGAGATTTGGTAAAGGGGGGAGAGCCAGGTTAGCAAGGCTAGCAATAAATCATCATGTTGTTATTAAGGGGAGGGCCATTTGCAATCCTCGGGCAAGGACTATTGTTCGGCTATGTGTTCGTTCATAGTTAGTGTTAGCTAGGCAAAATAAGGCGGAAGAAGTTAGTCCATGGGCAATTATAAGAATGAGGGCCCCTGTAAATCCTCAGGGGGTTTGGATAAGGATGCCCCCGACAACTAGGCCTATGTGGCTTACTGATGAATAAGCAATGAGGGACTTTAGATCAGTTTGACGTAAGCAAATAGAGCCGGTTATAATTACGCCTCAGAGTGCAAAAATAATAAATGGGTAGCTTAGTTCTTTAGTAAGGGGTTCTAGCACGACTAGTATTCGTATCATACCATAGCCTCCTAGTTTCAGGAGGACGGCGGCAAGGATTATGGAACCTGCAACGGGGGCTTCAACGTGTGCTTTGGGGAGTCAGAGGTGGACCCCATATAGTGGTATTTTTACTAGGAAGGCCAATAGGCAGCCTGCTCATCATAGTTTATCTGCGTAGGTTATGAGTTGAATAGGGTTAGAGTATTGCAGGGTTAGGAGGGAGAGGGTGCCCATACTGTTTTGGAGTAAGAGTAGGGCGACGAGGAGTGGTAGGGAACCTGCTAGGGTGTAGAATAGAAAGTAGGTGCCGGCGTTAAGCCGTTCTGTCTGGTTTCCTCATCGGGTAATAAGAATTAAGGTCGGGATTAGAGTGGCTTCAAATATAACATAAAATATGATGATTTCGGTAGCGCTGAAGGCCATAATTAGGAAAGCCTGAAGGGATGTTAGAAGTGTAATATACATTCGTTGCCGGTTAATGGGCTCAAGCGCTGTGTGGTTTTGGCTTGCAAGGATTATAAGGGGCAGAAGTCAGCATGTGAGGACCAGAAGGGGGGTTGAGAGTGGGTCTGTTGCTATATATAAGTTAAGGGAGGTTCAGCCCGTTTTTGATATATTTTTTAGTCAGGTGAGGCTGGCTAATGCAATGATTAGACTGTGAAGGAGGGTGGTCGGCCATAATCATTTGGCGGGGGCTATTCAGGTTGTTGGTACTAGCATGAGAGTTGGAATGAGAATTTTTAGCATTGTAGGAGATTTAGGCTTTGAAGGCGGTCAGTACCATGGGTGCGGGCAGTGGCTACTAGTAAGGCAAGTCCTGCACTTGCTTCACAGGCTGAGAATGCAAGAAGAAGTATAGGGGAGGCTGAAAAATTGGTAGAGTCTAGTTGTAATGTCCACAAGGAGAGGGCAATAAATAATGAGAGTATTATTCCTTCTAGACATAGGAGGGCGGAGAGAAGGTGGGTTCGATGAAATGCTAGGCCTGTCAGGCCTAGTATGAAGGCTGATGAGAAAGCGAAGTGAACAGGGGTCATTAGGTAATTATGGACTTTAACCACAAGCTTTTGAGCCGAAATCAAATATTTTTCTTAGACTAATTACCTATTCGGCTCATTCTAATCCGCCCTGAGTTCATTCATAGATTAGGCCTAAAGTAAGTAGTACAAGAACAGTTGAGGCTCAGAAGAATGTGAGTAAGGGGGACGATAGCTGGTCGCCTCAGGGAAGGGGCAAGAGGAGGGCGATTTCTAGGTCGAAGAGGAGAAAAAGAATGGCGACGAGGAAAAATCGGAGGGAGAAGGGGAGGCGGGCTGATCCTAGGGGGTCAAAGCCACATTCATAGGGGGAGAGTTTTTCGTGGTCGGGGGTTATTTGAGGGAGTCAAAAGGAGACGATTGCTAAGAGAGTGGAGAGTGCAATGGCGATGGTAATAATTGTTGTGACTAAATTCATTATCTTTCCTTGGATTTTAACCAAGACCTGGTGATTGGAAGTCACTTATACTTGCTTTGATACTAGAAAGATTAGGACCCTCATCAGTAGATGGAGATGTATAGGAACAGTCAAACAACGTCTACAAAATGTCAGTATCAGGCAGCTGCTTCGAATCCGAAATGGTGCTCAGATGTAAAATGATATTGAATTTGACGGAGTAGACAGATGGCTAAAAATGTGGAACCAATAATGACGTGGAGCCCGTGGAAGCCGGTTGCTACAAAAAATGTGGAACCATATACTCCATCTGCAATCGTGAAGGGGGCTTCGTAGTATTCCATGGCTTGGAGGAAGGTAAAGTAAAAGCCGAGGAGGATTGTAAGGGCTAGTGATTGGATAGCTTGCTTTCGTTCACCTTCTATGATGCTGTGGTGGGCTCAGGTAACTGTAACTCCTGAGGCAAGTAGTACGGCTGTGTTAAGGAGGGGCACTTCAAATGGGTCAAGGGTGGTGATGCCTGTAGGGGGTCAGCAGCCTCCTAGTTCAGGGGTTGGTGCGAGGCTTGAATGGTAGAAGGCTCAGAAAAATCCTAGGAAAAAGAAGACTTCAGAGGTAATAAAAAGAATTATTCCGTATCGAAGCCCTTTTTGAACAGGGGGTGTGTGATGTCCTTGGAATGTACCTTCTCGTACGATATCCCGTCATCATTGGTACATTGTGAGGAGGAGGAGGGCGGTTCCGAGAGATATTAGTGTTGTGGAGTGGAAGTGAAATCAGACTGCGAGGCCTGATGTTATTAGCAGGGCAGCAACTGCGCCTGTTAAAGGTCAAGGGCTGGGGTCGACTATGTGGTATGCGTGTGCTTGATGGGCCATTAGACGTTTTCTTGTAGGTAAAGGGTCAGAAGAAGAACGAAGACGTAGGCTTGAATTATTGCTACGGCAACTTCTAAGAGGCTAAGCAGGAACAATAGGATTGATGTCATAATTGCTACGGTTGGCATAAGGGGTAGGAGGACAAAGGCGGCTGTAGCAATTAGTTGAATTAAAAGGTGTCCGGCTGTGAGGTTGGCTGTCAGCCGTACTCCTAGGGCTAGAGGTCGAATGAATAGGCTAATTGTTTCGATAATAATAAGTACGGGAATTAGAGGGGTAGGGGTCCCTTCTGGTAGGAGGTGTCCTAGGGCAATGGTAGGTTGATTCCGGAAACCGATAACGACTGTGGCCATTCAGAGGGGGACTGCAAGACCTATATTTAAGGACAGTTGTGTGGTGGGTGTAAAGGTGTATGGAAGAAGGCCAAGCATATTTAGGGTAATAAGGAATAATATTAAAGAGGTTAATAAAACGGCTCATTTGTGTCCGCCTAAATTTACGGGCAGGAGAAGTTGTTTGGTAAACTGGCTGATGAATCAACCTTGAAGGGTTAATAGTCGGTTATTTAATCATCGACGGGATGGTGTAGGGTATAGGATTCAGGGAAGAGTGAGGGCGAGGGCTATTAGGGGAATACCTAGATATGAGGGGCTCATAAATTGATCAAAAAAGCTTAGTGTCATGGTCAGTTTCAGGGTTCTGTTTTGGGTTTTTCTGTGCTTTGAGGGGAAGGTTCATTTGGGAAAGTGTGGGCCATAACTTTTGGGGGGACCACAGTTAGGAAAATTAGTCAAGAGAAGACTAGAATGGCAAACCAAGGTGCGGGATTGAGCTGAGGCATGTCACTAGGGGTGGGCGGGAGTCACCAATCTTTAGCTTAAAAGGCTAACGCTATACCCTTTTTAGCTTCTTAGTGAGGCGTCTTCAAGTATAAAAGATGATCAATTTTCAAAGTGTTCTAGTGGGACTGCTTCCACTACAATAGGTATGAAGCTGTGGTTGGCTCCACAAATTTCAGAGCATTGTCCGTAGAATACACCTGGTCGGGATGCAATAAAGGCTGTTTGATTAAGGCGGCCGGGAACTGCGTCTATTTTTACACCTAGGGCTGGAACTGCTCAGGAGTGGAGAACGTCTTCGGCAGAAATTAGCATCCGGATAGGGGATTCAACTGGAATTACTATTCGGTGGTCTGCTTCTAGAAGGCGGAATTGGCCGGGGGTTAGGTCTTGTGTGGGAATTATGTATGAGTCAAATCCGAGGTCTTCAAAGTCAGTATATTCATAACTTCAGTATCATTGGTGTCCCATAGCTTTAATTGTGAGATGGGGGTCGTTGATTTCGTCTATAAGGTAGAGAATACGAAGGGAGGGTAGTGCAATTAGAATAAGAATAATTGCGGGGAGAATGGTTCAAATAATTTCGATTTCTTGGGAATCTAGGATATACTTATTAGTAAGTTTGGTGGAGACCATGGCCACAATAATGTAAAGTACTAGTGCACTGATTAGGAAAGTAATTATTAAAGCGTGGTCGTGGAAATGAAGAAGTTCTTCTATTACAGGTGAAGCTGCATCTTGAAATCCTAGCTGTGAGGGATGTGCCATTATTACTTAAGACACGCGGGGTTCTAACCCACAATTCTGTCTTGACAAGGCAGTGTAATGGTCTATTTTACTAGTGTCTTATTAAGAAAGTGACAGAGCGGTTATGTGGTTGGCTTGAAACCAATACATGGGGGTTCAACTCCTCCCTTTCTCGTTAGTTTGATTGAACTTGAACGAATGCAGGCTCCTCAAATGTATGATAAGGGGGAGGGCAGCCGTGCAGTCATTCTACATTAGTTGTGGTTAGTTCTACTGCTAGTACTTCACGTTTGGCGGCAAATGCTTCTCAAATAATAAATAAGAAAAGGATTACTGCCACGAGGGAGACTAGGGAGCCAATAGAGGAAACCGTGTTTCACAGGGTGTAGGCATCTGGGTAGTCTGAATATCGTCGAGGTATTCCAGCTAGGCCAAGGAAATGTTGGGGGAAGAAGGTAAGGTTGACACCTGCAAATATAATGCCAAAGTGAATTTTTGTTCAAGTGCTGTGAAGGGTATAGCCTGTAAATAGTGGGAATCAGTGTACAAAACCGGCAACAATGGCAAATACAGCTCCTATTGATAGTACGTAATGGAAATGGGCTACTACATAGTAGGTATCGTGAAGTACAATGTCTAGAGAGGAGTTGGCTAGGATAATACCCGTTAGGCCCCCTACTGTAAAGAGGAAAATAAAACCAAGGGCTCATAGAAGGGGTGTGTCTCATTTGATATTACCTCCATGTAGGGTGGCAAGTCAGCTAAAGACTTTTACACCGGTAGGAATTGCGATAATTATAGTAGCGGATGTGAAGTAGGCACGTGTGTCCACATCTATACCCACTGTAAACATGTGATGAGCTCACACAATAAACCCCAGGAGGCCGATTGCCATTATAGCTCATACTATACCCATGTAGCCAAAAGGTTCTTTTTTGCCAGAATAATAGGCAACAATGTGTGAAATTATCCCAAACCCTGGAAGAATTAAAATGTAGACTTCTGGGTGTCCAAAGAATCAGAATAAATGTTGATAGAGGATAGGGTCTCCTCCTCCTGCAGGGTCAAAGAAGGTGGTATTAAGGTTTCGGTCTGTAAGGAGTATTGTAATGCCAGCGGCGAGAACTGGTAGGGAGAGGAGGAGGAGGACAGCAGTAATTAGTACAGCTCATACAAAGAGAGGGGTCTGATATTGGGAAATAGCAGGGGGTTTCATATTAATGATAGTTGTAATGAAATTAATAGCCCCGAGGATTGAAGAAATACCTGCTAAGTGCAGTGAAAAAATTGTTAGGTCAACTGATGCTCCTGCATGGGCCAAATTGCCAGCTAGGGGAGGGTAAACTGTTCACCCAGTACCAGCACCGGCTTCTACCCCTGAGGAAGCAAGCAGGAGGAGGAAAGATGGGGGGAGAAGTCAAAAGCTTATGTTATTTATTCGAGGGAATGCCATGTCTGGGGCTCCGATCATTAGGGGAACAAGTCAGTTTCCAAACCCTCCAATTATAATTGGCATTACTATAAAGAAAATTATTACAAATGCATGTGCCGTAACAATTACGTTATAAATTTGGTCGTCCCCTAAGAGAGCGCCTGGTTGACTTAGTTCTGCCCGAATAAGCAGACTTAAGGCGGTGCCTACTATTCCGGCTCAAGCACCAAATACTAGATAGAGGGTGCCGATGTCTTTGTGATTGGTCGAGAAAAATCAACGTGTGATTGCCACAGGTAGGATGGCTGAGTTTTAAGCGGTGGATTGTAGCCCCATAGACAGAGGTTTGAGTCCTCTTCTTACCAAGCTCTGAGGTGTAATACATACTAGATTGCAAATCTGGAGAAGCAGGCTAAACCCTGCCGGGGCTTTCCCCCGCCTTGGTCTTTTCAGGCGGGGGAAAGATAGATGGATGCTCGCTGGTTTGAGCGCTTAGCTGTTAACTAAGAGTTTGTAGGATCGAGGCCTGCCTATCTAGTAAGGCTTTAGCTTAATTAAAGTGTCTGTTTTGCATGCAGGAGATGTGGGGTAATGTCCCGCAAGTCTTATCAGGGACTGGGAGATTTTCACTCCCGCTTAGGGCTTTGAAGGCCCTTGGTCTTGTGCTATCCTAAGTCTCTTAAAGGGTGAATAGTGCTACTGCGGCGGGGGCGAGGGGTAAGAGGAGCAGGGTAGCCGTAGTCGAGGTAGCTAGGGGTAGTGTAAGTTGTGAGGAAGGAAGGCGTCAGGGTGTGGTTCCGGTTAGATTATTGGGGGACATGGTTAGTGTTATTGCGTATGAGAGGCGCAGGTAAAAGTACAGGCTGAGAAGGGCAGTTAGGGCGGCTAGTGTGGCTGTAGGGGCGAGGTCTTGTTTAGTTAGTTCTTGGAGAATTAATCATTTTGGCATGAAGCCGGTGAGTGGGGGAAGGCCTCCTAATGACAATAAGATGAGAGGTGCTAGGGAAGTGAGTGCAGGGGCTTTTGCTCAGGAGGAGGCGAGTTCGTTGATGTTTGTGGATTTGTTTAGTTTAAATACAAGGAATGTTGAGAATGTCATGATAAAGTAGGTGAGGAGGGTTAGGAGAGTGAGGGAGGGGGAGAATTGCAAAATTAGGATTATTCAGCCGAGGTGCGCGATTGAGGAGTAGGCGAGAATTTTTCGTAGTTGGGTTTGGTTTAGTCCTCCTCACCCTCCTACGAGGGTTGATGCAAGACCTAACATGATTATGAGGGTTGAGTTGGTCGGTTGAATTTGTATTAAGATTGCAAAGGGGGCGAGTTTTTGCCAGGTAGATAAGATAATACCAGTGGTGAGATCTAGGCCCTGGAGGACTTCAGGGAGTCAAGAATGAACTGGGGCTAGGCCAATTTTGAGGGCGAGAGCGAGGGTAATTATACTAATAGGGAGGCGGTGGGATATCTGTTGTATGTCTCATTGTCCGGTGAGTCAGGCATTAGTAGTGCTTGCGAAGAGTAGTATGACCGCTGCAGTGGCTTGGGTAAGAAAATATTTGGTGGTTGCTTCGACTGCTCGTGGGTGGTGGTGTTGGGCCATTAGGGGGATAATGGCGAGGGTATTTATTTCAAGTCCTATTCAGGCGAGCAATCAGTGGGAACTTGCGAATGTAATTGTGGTTCCTAGGCCTAGTCCAAACAGCAGGGTGGCTAAGATGTACGGGTTCATTAGTGAAGGAAGGAGTTTAACCAACATGTTTGGGGTATGGGCCCAAGAGCTTAATTAGCTGACTTTACTAGGAAGTGGTGTAGTGGAAGCACTGAGAGTTTTGATCTCTCCAGGTAGGGTTCAAATCCCTTCTTTCTAAGGAGTTGGGGGGACTTTAACCCCCATAGTTCACTCTATCAAAGTGGCCCTTTGGCTTCAGGCACAGCTCCTGAGTTAGAGTTGAGGGGGAAGGCCTGCGAATGCGATAGGGAGGGCGAGGTGTCAGATAACTAAGGCTAATGTGAGGGGTAGGAAGTTTTTTCAAATGAGGTGCATGAGTTGGTCATATCGGAATCGTGGGTATGAGGCTCGGACTCATAGGAAAACAATTGAAAGGAGTGCTGCCTTGGTTATTAGGTTGATTGCTGTAAGTTCTGGGATTGTGGGAATGTGGGATGCCCCCAGGAAGAGTGTGGCGGAGAGTGTATTTATGAGTAGGATATTGGCGTACTCTGCCAGGAAAAATAGGGCAAAGGGGCCTCCTGCGTATTCTACATTGAAGCCTGAGACTAGTTCTGATTCACCTTCTGTTAGGTCGAAAGGAGCACGGTTGGTCTCTGCTAGGGTTGAGATATACCATATTGCGGCTAAGGGCCAGGCTGGTAAAATTAATCAGATGCTTTCTTGGGCTACATTAAAGGTTTGTAATGAAAATCCTCCTGTGAAGATAATAGCGTTTAGAAGAATAAGTCCTAGGCTTACTTCATATGAAATAGTTTGGGCAACGGCTCGGAGAGCTCCGATGAGGGCGTATTTTGAATTGGATGCTCATCCTGATCCTAAAATTGAGTAGACTGCAAGGCTGGATAGGGCTAGGATAAATAAAATACTTAGGTTAAGATCTGTTACTGGGTAAGGCAAGGGTATGGGTGCTCATAGGGTGAGGGCAAGGGTAAGGGCTAGTATAGGGGTGAGGAGAAATAGTACTGGGGATGAGGTGGATGGTCGTACTGGTTCTTTAATAAATAGTTTTACTCCGTCGGCGATAGGTTGTAGGAGGCCGTAGGGTCCGACAATGTTTGGACCTTTTCGTAGTTGTATATAGCCGAGTACTTTTCGTTCAATTAGAGTCAGGAAGGCAACAGCTAGTAGAACAGGCACGATAAAGGCCAAGGGATTAATAATATGGGTGATGAGTGTTGAAATCATAGTTAAGGAGAGGACTTGAACCTCTGTGGAAAGGGCTTAGGTCTTTTGCAGTAACCGGGCTCTGCCACCTTAACATGCCATTTTCTTAGGCAGAGGGGCATGCCCTTTTGCCTATTTTAGTTGTTTTCATTAGGTAGGGGGGAGGCGTACCTTAAGTATGGGCCTCTTCTTCTCGGTCCTTTCGTACTAGAAAAGATCATGTCATAGATAGAAACTGACCTGGATTACTCCGGTCTGAACTCAGATCACGTAGGACTTTAATCGTTGAACAAACGAACCCTTAATAGCGGCTGCACCATTAGGATGTCCTGATCCAACATCGAGGTCGTAAACCCCCTTGTCGATATGGGCTCTAAAAGGGGATTGCGCTGTTATCCCTAGGGTAACTCGGTCCGTTGATCGGCGTTGCCGGATCTTATTGGTCAGAATTTCTGTTCACTAGAGCGGAAGCTCTTAGTTGTAGGAGAGGTGTTCCCATTCCACGTGGGGGTTTTGTATTTCCCCGCGGTCGCCCCAACCAAAGACATTAGGACAGGGTTCATTTGGTTTGGCTCTTTATTAAGAGGTGTTTAACATGGTCTGTCTTGGTGTCTAAAGCTCCATAGGGTCTTCTCGTCTTATGTGCGTATCCCCGCTTCTGCACGGGGAGATCAATTTCATTGACTTGAAAAAGGAGACAGCTAAGCCCTCGTCGTGCCATTCATACAGGTCTCCATTTAAAAGACAAGTGATTGCGCTACCTTCGCACGGTCAAAATACCGCGGCCGTTAAACTTATAGTCACAGGGCAGGCGGGACCTCTTATTCATTATTTTTGCAAGAGGCGATGTTTTTGGTAAACAGGCGAGGCTTTGTGTGTTTGCCGAGTTCCTTCTTTTTCTTTTAGTCTTTCCCTGGGGGCACACCAGTGTGGGGTTAACGGTTAGTTATTGGATGATTTTCTGGCTAATTTGGTCTGTTGTTCAGTACCCTCTTTGTTTGGGGCCGTTAAGATTCGGTGGGGGGTCCATTCCGATTTACACGTGTGCAGGGAGAGAGGCGAGTGCTCTCTTATTACTCATATTAGCATGGTCACTCCCATATTTGTATGGGATGGCCTGGTAGGATTAGGGGGCTGAGATTAAATTATCAGGATGAGAGGGGAAGTGGTATGTCTGAGCTTTAACGCTTTCTGTAGGGATGGCTGCTTTTAGGCCCACCAAAACATTTTACCTTAAGTTTAATTATGATCTTTACCCTCCTGGAAAAGTTGTGTCTTGTTTCAAAGGGGCTGTACCCCCTTTGACTAACTCTCACGGTTTCTTTGGGTGTCAGAAAGGGTTAAGACGGGGTGAGAAAAGAAGCCGGGAGGCTGAACTTCTATCCAATTCTCAGGCAACCAGCTATAACTAAGTTCGGTAGGTCTGTCACCTCTACTCAAAGCTCTTCCCACTCTTTTGCCACAGAGACGGGTTTGCCCTATATTAGGCTGTCTTGGAGTAGCTCACTTAGTTTCGGGGAATCAAACTAAAATACATTTTGCTTGGGTTTTACTGGCTAAATCATGATGCAAAAGGGTACGAGCTAGAATCTCTGCTTTTTTAGGCTTTACTGGGATTTTTCATTTCTCTTTCAGCGTTCCCTTGCGGTACTTTCTCTATTGCTCCTCAGGCCCTTTTCTGTCGCCCATACTAAGGGGGAAAAATGGTTTGTTTATACAGGAGTATGTGTATTTGGGGTTATTTATGGTGATTTGTTTTTTTTGGTTGGAGGGGCTAGCTGTTGGGCGTCAGGGTAATCCGACTTGCACGGATGACTTCTCAGTGTAAGGGAGATGCTTTTCTATCTTAGCTATACTCTGATTTTTCCAAGTGCACCTTCCGGTACACTTACCATGTTACGACTTGCCTCCCCTTTGTGGTAGTAGTGTTTTAGTTACTTAGATTTAAAGGTTTGGGGAGAGTGACGGGCGGTGTGTGCGCGCTTCAGGGCCAGTTTCAGCGGGACACTCTATTTCCTGCTTACTGCTAAATCCTCCTTCGGATGTACATTTCAGTGCATCGTTCGTTATTCGCTACGCTAGGGAATGTAGCCCATTTCTTCCCCTTCCATACGCTACACCTCGACCTGACGTTTTGGGTTGTGCCAATTCTGCTTACTATTAGGCCTTCACAGGGTAAGCTGACGACGGCGGTATATAGGCGGGGAAAACAAGGAAGGGTGAGGTTAAACGGGGGTTATCGGTTCTAGAACAGGCTCCTCTAGGTGGATCTAAAGCACCGCCAAGTCCTTTGGGTTTCAAGCTGATGCTCGTAGTTCCCAGGCGGATAGCAGGTGTAGTACACTATCGATGTTTAGGGCTAGGCATAGTGGGGTATCTAATCCCAGTTTGTTCCATAGCTTTCGTGGGTTCAGGGTTTATAAAGCCACTTTCGTGATTGGTTTTCTTACCTTCGGGTGCGTATAACAGCTCTGAGGGTGTTCGGCTTTAGTTTTTAATTTATCTTAACCACTCTTTACGCCGGTGTCTATCAACTTGGGTCTCTCGTATAACCGCGGTGGCTGGCACGAGTTTTACCGACCCTCTTAGCTTTGACTAAGTCAAGTTTTCACTTATAGCTAATGTCTATCACTGCTGAGTTCCCTTGAGGTGTGGCTAAGCAAGTGTCATGGGCTAGGATGGAATGTGCCTGATACCAGCTCCTTGTTCCCGGGCAGGGGACTGTAGGGCATTCTCACAGGGTGCGGATACTTGCATGTGTAAGTTTAGCTAAAGTTGATAGTAAAGTCAGGACCAAGCTTTTGTGCTTGCGTTGCTTTCTAGGCCCCATCTTAACATCTTCAGTGTTATGCTTTAGTTAAGCTACGCTAGC